AATGTCCCGGCCAGTACTTAAGCAGATCAGGCCGGGAGAATAAACCTTTCGTATAAAATCAAAGAACTAAGATATTCTTTCTATTGAGGAGATCCGTTTTGAGTCATTATCTATATTGAATTCCTGATCAATTGCTTTTTTCTATCTTTTTCTTATTTTTACATATTTTATTATACATAATATATTTATACTATAATAAATATATACCTCTTAGTATAAATATATACCTTTACTTTTATTTTATTTAAATTATTTTATCTAAATATTAAATACTTTGTTTAAGTTTAAATTTTAATAGCTATTTAAAAAATTTCTATTATTTATTAGAATATTTTAGAATATTTAAAATTTCTATTTTAATAATATAATAATATTTTTTTTTATTAAAATAGAATAATATAATAAAATAAATAATGATAATAAAGTTAAATAAGATTAAATAAAAAAAATCAAATGAAAAAAGAAAATAAAGAGAAGAAGGTGGATTTTTATCAATCTTTATTTCACGTGTTACATCACATAACAAATTTTTAATTTGGAATTAGGAGAGATGGCTGAGTGGACTAAAGCGGCGGATTGCTAATCCGTTGTACAAATTATTTGTACCGAGGGTTCGAATCCCTCTCTTTCCGCTTTCTCTGATCACTTGGTATTTTCGAATTCGAAAAGATTCTCATCCTATGAAACAAATAAGATTATTAAGAATTAATTTATAAAAAAGCAAAAAAAACTATAAATTTTTTATTCCTCACGTCCAGGATTGCGTCCTGGATCATTAGATAAGAATCCAAAGATAAAAAGGGAAACAAAGAATATCACTACTGTGTAAACAAAGAGTTTGAGAGTAAGCATTACACAATCTCCAAGATCATTTTTTTTTTGAAAAAGGGGAATAGATTGCCTATTTTTTACCACATATACCATTTTTTTGTTTTGACACCCCCAAAAATGAAAAATAAAACGAATTTATTTGTAATAAGATTTTGATTCATTCGTTACCCGAGATTTCTTGTCATATCAATAATTAGGTATTATGGAGTACCTAATAGTCCATACTCACCGGAAGGTCAGAACGGGGAAAAGGCTGATCCAAATTCATCGCTGCGGTTATTCATTCAATATACAAGAATTTCTATTTTTGAATCGAGGGTTCGTAATGTAAGACTTATCTGATCTTATCAATTTTTAGAATTTTTTTATCAAATACATCATCAATTTAGCAGAGTATTAAAGATTTCATCGAAAACTTACAGCGGCTTGCCAAACAAAGGCTAAGAGAAAAAAGAGTACAGGTATGACAGGCATAACATCTACGATTGGATTGAAAATGGCATAAGCTTCGGGCAATTTGGCGAAGAAAAAACTACTCGAATAAAGGACAGAATTAAGACAGATACCGATTAAACTAAAGATATTAAGCATAACAAGCATTTCGTTCTTGTGGATTAGATAATTTTGAGTTATTTTTATAAGGGAAAAATGAAAAAGGCAGATCAAGAAATCCTTCTTTTTCTTCGGTTTGGACTTTCCCAAATAAAAAATCCCTCCCCCCATTATCATTCTAAAATGAGAATATAAGGAATTCAACTTTCATACAATATCTTAATTGAATTCTATGTAATGATCAATGAATTTTTTTGATTCTATATCTACATGTCTTGAATCCTAGCAACAAAATATCCCATATGTTTTTGTGTATTTGGGTTGGGATTGACGAATAACCAATACCAATATTAGTATTGATTAATATCGAATAGAAATCAAAATGGGGCGTGGCCAAGCGGTAAGGCAGCGGGTTTTGGTCCCGTTATTCGGAGGTTCGAATCCTTCCGTCCCAGATCGTTTTTCATGAAACGAAAGATGGGATCACACTGCATTCTACATGAAACAAAAATTTGTTAAAGGGAAAAATCTTTTCTTATTAATTTTCAGAATGGTTCTAAGAATCATATCTGAGAATTCGTTTGGTTTCTCACAAACGGAATCAAGTGTCAAATGTGGGTAAAATTGAATATCTTTATTTTCATTCAATTCATATGATAGAATATGGGGTTAAATTAAATAAATTTGATCCTTGCTGCCCCTTATCCGGATAAATACTTATTTATCCGTAGATAGAAATATTATATACCGGTTGAACCAATGACTATTCATGATTTTATATTGAATCAATTCCATACCGCTTTGAAATTTCAATTAGAGGAATGTTATGGTAAAACTTCGTTTGAAACGATGTGGTAGAAAGCAACGTGCGACTTGAAGGACATGGTCGGCTGTGGATTTTTACATCCGCCATCTTCTATAGTAATGAAGATGCTCTTGGCTCGACATAGTTTGTTCTGTTCTGCCCGGAACCTAATTTGTGTTGGGTTATAAGTAAATAGTACATGATGAAGCTCGAGAAGAAAGGATTGATTCATTTTTCAAGGGAAAGAATCTAGGGTTAGTGAAAATCAATAAGTTAGACCAACTCTGTAAGTATATCCTCACTATATATAAATTCTAAATCGAAAGGTTCAAATTCAGAACAAGTTTGAAAAGTCAAATTTTTAGAAATTGGTAAAACTATTTCGATGAAAAGTGTATCACAAGGGAATCAATCATTCGTATTCTATTTATATAGAAAGAAATAACAAAAAAAGGTATGTTGCTGCCATTTTGAAAGGAATAAGGATCCCCGAGGTAATGTCTAAACCCAATGATTTCACAAAGCAAGGATAAAGGATTCCGAAACAAGGAAACACTATTTTCAATTGTCTCAACAATTGGATCAGACTGAGGAATAAAAATAGATTCGAAATGAGACAAACAAAAGAGTTTAGAGACGGCTCAATAAATGTCTAAGGATTTTATTGTCAGAATTACCCAACTTGAGTTATGAGTATGAATGAGATTTCTTCCTTTTTCTGTAAGTAAGAAAAAAAAAGTACTCAATTCAAATTATAGTAAAATTCATTATTTTATGGATCCACTTGCTATTATATACAGAAATTGGAATCATTTTTCTCGAGCCGTATGAGGAAAAAACCTCCTATACGTTTCTAGGGGGGGCATTGTTTATTTACATCTATCCCAATGAGCCATCTATCGAATCGTTGCAATTGATGTTCGATTCCGAAGAGAAGGAAGAGATCTTCGAAAAGTAGGTTTTTACGATCCGATAAAGAATCAAACTTATTTAAATGTTCCTGCTATTCTATATTTCCTTGAAAAAGGTGCTCAACCTACAGGAACTGTTTATTATATTTTAAAGAAGGCAGAATTCTTTAAAGAAAGAACTTTGAGTTAATTAAAGGAAAAAATTATTAAATAAATAAAATAAAGTAGGGAAGGTTAACTAGTATCTATCCTTGTGTAATTATTTCTATTTACACACCATTTTCCTTTTTCTTGCTTTATTCATATTTTGGTGGGGGAATTGAATTTAACAACAAACAAGGGGTTAAGCTTGCTTATCGTACTTTTATTGATTGAATAAACCGGGGATTTTTTATTTACCTTTTCCTTAATTTTTCCCATTCCAATTTCTTATTTATGTTGTGCCAATCCAACACAAGTCTTTATTTTATTTACTTGATTTACTTTCTCAACATTGCTTTTATATTGACAATGGTGTATCGAACAAATATAATTCGATCGTAGATAAATAGGGCTGTTTATCCCCACCCCATATTGGGTTTTTTGTTTCCTTCACTCAAATGATGGGTTTGCCTTGCTGCATTTACTCTCATACAAGATGTATTTTCTTAGGGAAAATCAAAAAATAATTTGATAAAAAATGGGTGGTCTGTCATAATTTTTACATTTCGATTAGGAATATTTTTAATCCAATCTGCTAATTTTGGTATTTTGTGTTTCTAATTGATCAGAAAATCCTTCTTTTCGATGTGTTGCTAGTTCAATGTTTTGATAGGGTCGTGCAGTGCAACTCAATTGATTTTTATATTTCGATCATATCTACATATCCTATTTATCCGGGTTGCTAACTCAACGGTAGAGTACTCGGCTTTTAAGTGCGACTATGATCTTTTACACATTTGGATGAAGCAACGAATTCGTCCAGACTATTGGTATAGTCTATAAGACCACGACTGATCCTCAAGGGTAATGAATGGAAAAAACAGCATGTCGTAATAAAATCAATTTATTATTTTATTAGATTTTATATTTTATTAATTTATTTAATTTGAAATGCAAGTCAAAGTTAAAGTAGAACTTTGAGTTTATCCTTACCGAATCATTACAGTTCCAAAGGATTGTTTTTATTTTTGGAAGGGGACAAAAGAAATTCACATTTACAGTTGGGTCTAGTGAATAAATGGATAGAGCTCTATGGCTCCAATTCTGGTAAAATAAAAAGCAACGAGCTTATGTTCTTAATTGGAATGATTACCCGATCTAATTAGATGTTAAAAATGAATTAGTGCCTAATGCGGGAAAGAGTGGGTTCTCCTGTGAGTGAACCATTGATTTTTTATTTTTTTTTTTCAGAATCCTAATTATTCTTTATTATGGATTGTAGACGGATGTGTAGAAGAAAGAGTATATTGATAAAGAGAATTTATTCCAAAGTCAAAAGAGCGATTGGGTTGCAAAAATAAAGGATTTTTTCTCCTGTTGTAATTATAACGAACATAAACCAATTGGATAGAAAAGGAAGGTAAAAAGATCTGTTGATTGGACTCCCTCTTTCTTTTCCGGGGTATATATTTTTTTCTTACTATACTATATACATAATACAATACATAATACCCTGTTCTGACCATATTGCACTATGTATGTATCATTTGATAAACCAAGAAAAACCTCCTGCCTCTGGCTCAAGTAGAAATGTAAATGGAAGAATTACAAGGATATTTAGAAAAAGATAGATCTCGGCAACAACACTTCCTATATCCGTTTCTTTTTCAGGAGTATATTTATGCGTTTGCTCATGATCATGGTTTAAACGATTCGATTTTTTACGAACCCGTGGAAATTTTTGGTTATGACAATAAATC